GAATCTTCGTGGAAGAAGAAGAAGCGGTTCACCAGCCACTACATCTGTGGATCCCACCAAATCATTAAACCTGGCGGCTGCTCGCTCTTTGATCAGTGATTCGCCGGCCACTAGATCGATGAATAATCTCTCCAAAATCTTCTTTTTGATCAGTGATTCACCGGCCACTAGATCCAGGAATCCCACCTTATTCTCAAACCTGGTGGCTCGGTTGATTGGCACTCCTGTAGGCTCATCTTGCATACAATTTCTGGGGGTCCCAGGTCCTGCATCCACCAAGAACATTTCTTCCCCTAAGCGTAAAACTTCAGATTGTAAGGCCTTTCCACTACATAAGAATAAACTTGAATTAGATCTTGGAAATGATCGACTCAAATAGATGCTCATCATAAGCTTTTTTTTCCTCCTCTTCCTGTTCTATTGATCAGAAGCATCCAGCAGCGCCACGGAATGGACCTAATCACCACCCCAGTAGATTAAGTAGTGGAGTTCTCATCCTGGCTTTTCCACCTGAGTTTTTTAGTAGGTCTTATAACCAGGAGGAGTATTCCCTTCAGAAAATATCCCCCCGGGCTTATAGAAGCCAAAAATGGATTTGTATGGGGGTTTTCCCTTAGTGAATCCCTCCAGTATTGAAGTTCGTCCAGACTCGTACTCTCATCTATGTCGAGTTCATTCCATAACAGGCGTAGCGCTTGCTCATACATCTTACCCCGTGGCCGGGTCTTCCAATTTATTTTCAACGAAGTCTATAATCTCGTCGATAAGACGTTTTCGCTCCCCCTCTAGCTGAAGGAGGGCTATGTAAGGTTTGGCTGGCGGAGCTGGCTGCTCCACGGAACTAGTGGAAGCCGACCTATTTTGGATAGGAGCGGAGGTTCCGGGGCGGGAAGGCTGATGCTGCTCTTGGTTTACGCTTGCTTCTGAGCCAGCATCAGCCCCAGATGGATACATCCAAAGAGGCATTTCCTCGGCACTGAATAGTGCTCGCAAAACACATCCTATTGCCCAGGCAAGTCCCCCCGCCCAATTTTAATAAAGCAAAGGAGAGGACTCGACTACCAAGAGAGAACCCTATTTTATAAAGTAGAGACTGAAAGAAATCCATTGAGCCGAGTTTCAGACAAAGACAATAGAACACACAAAGTAAAGGAATAATGATTAGGAATGAATAGAAAAGGTGGAACATTGGAGGAAGACGAGTCAATAACGAGCGAATTATATTCATGAGATTAGGATTTCGATCTATTACGACCAGCGCGGTTGTTCGTATTTCATTTTCTTCTTCCAAGCCTTACATGCACTAAGTTACTGACACTTACGGAATATCCAATCTTACACTGTGCACTGACTATAGTCAACTTCTATTCGCATTGACCGTAGAAAGTTCCTTCCTATCCTATTGCACTGACCAAAGTAGGTCGAGTTGACCTTCCAATGCATTCTTTTCGATCTTGTATTAAGTATACTGCACACCAACCCAATCTCGATGTTTGAAAGATGTTCTGTTCACATACTCGTTTTCACACATAGGAACAGATAGGCAGGAAAAACTACCCTTTCTAGACTAGAAAGAAGGAGCCTTCTTATTTATATAAATGATAAACTAGTCCAAGAACCTCCTCAGCTTCACTCAGAACGACTAACTAGGTCGATGCCTACTCCTCCTTCCTCTTAATCTAATCGACTCATCCTTCCGTTCATTCTTATTCTTACTTACCATACGCATTTTTCAATGAAAGATGCCAAGGTAGGTATATAGGAGGTTTTTGTGGATTAAAAGACTAGCGATCAACCCCCAACGAGACTTTATATTCCATTATATATATATATACGATGAAATAAGAGGCGACCTGCCCCAGAAGCTTGCAGAATACCAAAGATGGACAATCAGTAGACTGCTGGATAGACTGGCTGGCGAGGCCAGGTAGATCTCTGTGGGGTCCCCTTCTCCGCTTCAAATGGGAAGGCCAACATCCTTTTGTCGCCCGTTAGCAAGACCGAAACTAGATGCGTCGAGCTGCCTAAGGTCTTGACCACCTCCTCTTATTTAAAGGATAAAAAGTTGTACCATAAAGTGCAAACTAGACTCCGCATCTAGATCAAGTTACCTTTCAAACAGCGTATTCTCGGCATCAATGCACCAACCCCTGGCAAGACCCGATCGGAAATAACCCAAGAGGAATTAGAAGAGTGGCTTAAAAGCTCCTTTAAGCCATCAAATTTCCCTTCATTTACACGAGATTCATATTTCTTTTTTGGGATTCCACTAATAGACAGATTGGATAAGAATCTGACTCCCGCACCGGAACTCTTGCTTCTTGGCCAAGAGAGGCTTCTCGCTGCAATCGATTCCTAACATCTGATCGGCGATTGTGAAAAAAGAATAGGAGTCCTTTAGCCTTCGGTCAATAGGAGTCATTCTTCCGGTCAGTCAGTCTTTAAATGTGTTCCATAGAATAGAAGAGAAAGAGTCAGTCTTTACTCCTTAGTCTGCCGCTATCTTTCATCCCTTAATTGCCTTATCTTTTCTTTTTCTGTTGTAAATGTAAACCGGCCGTTTGTTAGGATCTTATCGCCGTAACCAGTAATAGGCTTATCTGCCGTTTCATTCGCATTATCGTGAGCGGGTCTGGTGAACTACCCTTTCACTGGTTCTAGCTACTATTGGATTTGAACCAATAACAAAGAAAGTGGGTAGCAGGTGTGGTGTAGTAAAAGGGCCCCGACTTATTTGATTTCCAGAATTAGAGTTCGACCGCAGCTGCCCCTTTTTTGTTTTGGGGGGATCAAGTTCCTTGCCAACTATCGACCCCGATCTCTTTTCATTTCTTTTTTTTTTGTATTACTAGCCTAGCCTTCGTCAATCACACTAAAGCAGAGCACCCAACTACGGCAAGGCCCCCTTAATTAAGGGTTAGGTTAGTCAATCCGGCCCGAGACGCGTTCGTTGACAAAACCGCCGTAGGAATGGAGACCTTTCAATAGAGCGGAGGCGAACTGATCAACGAGAAAGAGGCCCTACTCACTACAAACGAATACACCACAAGATCGAACTGCACTCATGCCTCTCCCGCATCAAGTTGACCGACCCCCTAAGTAGTTCTTCTATCAATCATGTACGTAGGTAGGGTCCTCCATTCTGATTGGTATATCATGAAAAAAGAAAGCCATTTGCACCAGGCGCACTGCGCTTTCCCTTGCCTAGATGTTCGCCTTTCTAAGTCAAGTAATGGTGACCCGCCGAAGACTGGAGCCTCATAACATGTTGACGAAGACCCCCGAACTGAGGGTTCGATCAGTAGAGGGGACGACTTTGCCTCCCCGGAAGAAGAATAGCCCCGCTCTCTAGCCGACTGATCCCGTTGATCATATAACTGGGAGGGAACGTGTCACATTAGAGGTGAACGATCAGAGATGTCCGATAATTACCACGATGAGGCTGGTCCCTCTTTGATTTTAGTAGACTAAGCTATGAATATGAATGAATGCCGGGCTCTTTCTTTCACTGCTAACCCCAAGAAGTTTCTTAATGCTGATATTTTCTGTTTCGTCGAGCCCCGAGCTTGTGGTCCTCCTTTGAGTGTGGGTTCCATTGGATGAATCTCTCAAGTCAAGGTTCACGTACATAGCAGCAAGAATGGTGCAGCGCCTATTTCTCGTTCTCGCTCGGGAGCCAAAACGAACACGCCTGCTACCTACTGTACTGGACCTTCGACCAGGCATTCTACCCTTGTCGAATCGGAACCAACCACCACTGTATTGCGCTCGAACAGTTGAGCGGCCGCCGGCCAGCAACTTCCGTACCGTACACAGATATAGATTCATTCTTCGTACCTGGTCCAACTTCACAACCCTTCGCGGGTTGGTCAGAAGTCAGTCTTGTTTGGTAAGACTCTATTGAACAAAGCAAAGAAAAGAGAGTGCTCGACCGGAACAACGGCCAACAAAGACCGTAATTACATAGATAACTGCTCCTCCCTTTCTCCGGCGGCGAACCGTATGGCGGCCGGAAAGAAAGACGACCTCACCTTCTCGTAGATGGTGTCAGTGAGAGCAACTTGAGTATCCCCCGTTGACCTTCTTTTGTAGATAGAATCTTCAATGAGTGTAAACAACTTACTAATAATGTTGAGTAAGGCCGTTTTCTTGCAGGAGTGCTAACGCGCGCCCTTATTCTTCGCTTGCTCCGCAGTACGAGCCTCATACAGAGCCCCTTTAATATGATGAGGAGAAGAGGGGCCGCCCTCTTTTCTGCACCAATCTTTATTTACGACTATATTTATATATTTGGGGTGTATAGCTCAGTTGGTAGAGCATTGGGCTTTTAACCTAATGGTCGCAGGTTCAAGTCCTGCTATACCCAAACAAACCTACCTTACACTATACCTATGAATTTATAAGGATGCGTAGTAACGTTCAAAGATCACTCTTTGGCCTTTAGACTCGCTTCAGCGACTTCGCCCTTTAAGTGAGTGAGAAGGGGGTGAGGTCAGGAGTCGTATAAGAGTGGCTCGGTCATCAATAGGCCTCTCCTTATTTGATTCATTCTATAGGGCGGGGCTGCAGACCAACAATCCAGCAAAAGGGCTTAAAAGCTCCTTTATCAAACCTTCCCCTTTTCATAATAATAAGGTAAGCATCAAAGCCCGGCAAACCCAACCTATACAAAGAGCTCTTTTCAGCCCCTACTCCCAACAAGTGAAAGTTGCTGGCACCCACCATACCTTGCTTGCTTCGGGGCCGATCTCTTGTATCGAAGCAAACATATATATATATTTTTTTATTTTTAGAAAGTCGTTACTACTCATTTTGGTTGGTCTTGATAGGTCAGAGCATCCGGTCTGCTGGACCTTTCCTGGCTTTAAGAAATCCGTTCCACCTAAGATGGGGCTCTCGGCTTCCCGCGCGCCAAATAAGGATGCAAGAACTGGAGCTCCTCTATCCACAACATCCATCTAAAAGGGATGCGTTTACCCGGGCGTTTCACCAAAAAGAAG